TCAATAATAGACGCCTGGTGGCATTCCAGCTTTCCTTCTCCTTTCAGGACCTATCCGAAAGAGAATCCAGTACTTCTCGGTCGGGAATATCTGAATAGGGCGAACCGCCTCGTGGATATCTTTGCTTCGAAACAAAAACAATTAGAATTAGGCTCGGTCAACTGGAATGTCTATTATCCATATAGGGGATCTTCCAATCGGGAAGATCCATCGACCTGAGACGAAGAGAAAGGTCTATCTATTTTATTTAGTTATTCAGTTAAACCAATGATTCGTTATTGGAGCAGATAGCAAAAACCATTTCATCCGACATGCGTATTTTTGATTTTCCAATGGATTTACATCTTTCATTAATGGAAATTTTTTGATGTAGTGAGTAATAGCTCTGGTTGTTCGCTGTTCAAGAATTCTTGTTTAGGCAGTTCATACCATCCATACATAGTGTTTTGATCTAAGATTTCAATTCTTCCATGTTTCAGCAGTAGCATATTCTTCCATGGAGCTAAGGTCCATGGAAGAAAGAGGTGTTTCCGCGACTCTACCGCCCAGTCAATTCCGTTCCACTTAATCCCTATTTCATGACCACATATCTTTCCGGCTAAGTAATGGGAAACCCTTCTCCTGTTACATGAATCCAATTTTCATTTCATCCGGGAAAAGCCATCTTTTTCTCAACAATGTCTTTGCCATTTGATCCAATAGCCTTCCGTTAGATAGGAACAGATTTGATAAATACTGATAACTCTCAGATGGAGTATTAGAACGGGAAAATCCAAATGAACTATTGGCTCTAAGCCATCTCTGGCGATGAATCAAGAATTCGAAGTGCTTTTCTTTCCTATTCTTGATAAACCAGCTTTGAGATAGAGATGTAATAGGATCTTGGGAAATAAAAACAATAAGCCCCTTTAACATCTCTTCATCTTCATCTGCAAAGAATTCTCGATGTAAAAACACAGAGACAGAGGGCTCATCTTGGAATAGGAAAAAGAGTGGATCCGGGGGGTCCCAAATGAATCGGCTTATTCGAAAAAAGCCTTGTTCTTTGGAAGATCTAGCTCGTGCCTGGTACTGCATGGTTCCACTCTGCAAGAACTCCGAATCCTTCTCTTGAAGCTCATCCTTCTCTTGAAGCTCATCCTTCTCTTGAAGCTCATCCTCCTCATCATCAATGAGCCCCCGCCCGGCCCAATAGGGAAATCCCAAATCATCGGGCCTTTCGATACAATCAAATAGAAAGCCCCAAGGGCGCCATATTCTAGGAGCCCAATCTATGTGATCGAAGAAATCCTCCTCTATTTCCCCTTCTTCAACCTCCGATTCGTATTTTTGATAGAGAAATCTCTGATCAACGATAGAACGAGATCCATTTTGTATCATATATAAGGGATTCCTTGGTTCGGGCCGAAGAAGGAATGTCACTCGATCATTATCAAACTGACTGTAATCTCTTTCTGTCCGCGAGTATACCATCAGAGCGCCTTCTATTTCTACTAGGCCATGAACTAGATCAGAATCATTCTCAACGAACCGATAAGAAGCGATCCTATTTTTTTCATCGGGTCCGGGTAGAGACCAAAGGTCTTGAGCGACCGATCCGGCAGAACAACTCAAAAGATAAAGAAGTATCGTTAATTTCTTCATGCTCGTTCCAAGTTCGAAGTACCATTTGTACAAATAAGGATCCCCTTCGTCACACAATTGCTTCTTTATATAGATAGATATAGGATCTATGAGGCAATTACCTAGAAGTACTTTTTGTGCAACAGCCCTTCCTATCTGATAGAAAAGGATCCCGTGATCCTGAACCGGTATTACATGGGCTCGCAAATCCCAAGTTTGTCTATGAAGAGCTAATCTAATTGTATTAGTGTCTAGAATTGATTTCTTCTGTGTAATACTAATTGATAGGGCCTCATTGGCAAGTGCTGCAAGATCTCGTGCATTGGGACCCATGGCTGTGGACCCGAATCGATTAGTATGGAACATTTTCTTTTCCAAGTGAAATCCCTTAGTATATGAAAGAGTGAAAAAGCGCTTTCGTTGTTGTGGAATAAGAAGCCTTCGTATCTTAATACATGTATTGAATCTATCCGGGGCTATTAGAGCGGGATCTACTTTTTGGGGAATATGAGTCGAAGCAATAACAAGAATATTTCTAGTAGAACATCTTTCACAATCCCTGGAGAGATAGTTCGCTAATAGACCGAGGGATAAGTCCTTCGACTCATTCATATCCAGATCATGAATGTCTGGAATCCATATTATGCAAGGAGACATTGCTTTTGCTAATTCGAATTGAAGGGTGATATAAAATCGGTCTATTTCCGGCAGCATATCCAAAGTTACCTCATCCTTCGCCTCGTTACTTAGAACCTTTAGCCACGACAGCTTCCAATCAAGGTCACCGTCACTAGCATCAATATCGCCACTAGCATCAATATAGTCACTAGCATCAATATAGTCATTAACACCAGTGTCATCATCATCACTGTCCTCA